TATTTCATATCCTCCTTTTTCTTTACGTACTATTCTGCTTACTATACCTGCTGATGTAGCATTATAGACTGTATTGTTACTCTTGCTCCCATCAGGATAAATCTGACCCCTTCCTCTGTTCCCACCTACATATATGGGATATTTTAAGAAGTGAACGTCTTTCCTCGTAGCAGGGTCGGGGGAAAGAATGGGAAAGGCGATTTCACTATATTTCTGACCGGGAACAGGACCTATCACAAGAATATTTCTTTTATTGGGACGATAACTCTGAAAAGACAGATTTCCCATCTTTTCTCTCACCTCGGGAGAAATACGATCGGGGGGGGCTAACTCGAATCCCTCGGGTAAAATAAGAACAGCCCCTACATTCAAAGCCCCCTTTTTACCATTAGCAAGAACTTGTTTCAGTTGCATATCATAAGGGATTCGAACAACTGCTTCAAATACAGTATCAGGAAGCACGGCTTGCGGAACTTCAATATCCACGGGCTTATTAGCTAAATGGCAATTGGCACATACAATTCGTCCAGTTGCTTCTCGTGGGTTTTCATAACCCTGCTGCGCAAAAATGGGATATGCATTTGAAATAGATGCCCGAGTTATTACATATATCATGATCGATACAGAAATCGATTGAGTCATCTGTTCCTTTACCCAAGAAAAAGTATTTCTATTTTGCATGTCCAATCATTGATCCCGGAATTTCTACAATAAATTAGATAGGTAGCTAGTATAGTTCCCTATACACGAGTCTGTCATTGTACTGGGATAATTGTACTGGAATATAGGACGAATACCTTGAAGAGCTAGAAGTATAAAGAATTAAGTAAGATTGAAAATGCTTTCTTTATATACGAAGAAAGATTCTGATTTGATTGATATCAGGAGATCAAATGAGTTCTTCATTCATTCATTGAATGATAAATAACTACAAGTGAAGGAGATACACGATTTAAATAATAGAAGATCCAATATTTCACAATTGTATCTAGAATAACTGGAAAAGTGGAAACAAGACTAGATATAATTTGATCGTTATGAACCAATCCAAAATCGTTGTAGACCGAACCAATCATTAGTTCCCAACCATGGGTCGAATGAAATCCGATCCATAAATCAGTAACTAAAAGAATCAAAAAAGCTTTTATTGTGTCACTTAAGTTATAGAGGAATTCCTGAATCCAAGAATTAAGAATGACAAGTTCTTCATTACCCAGAATAAAATAACCACTTAGAATAGCGAAACAAATTATATTTGTCGAGAAATCAAAAATGATATGGAGATGATATTCATTGTGTGTTTTGACCAATTGTATCGTTTCCTTGTGTATTCCTATACGAAGTTTTTGTATATGCGTCTCCGGGTACTCCTTTATCATTTCATCCAAGAGGAATAGTTCTTCCAATTCTATGAATCTTTCTAGAACGTTTTTCTCTTGAATATCATTCAAAAAAGTTTCGGATTTCCCGGTATTCCACCAATTAGTAACCCAAGGTTCCAGACATTTATTAAATGAGAGAGAGACCCACCAGGGCAAAAATATTATGGATGAAATATATGGGAGGGAGACCCAGGCTTTCTTTTTTTTTTCATTTTTATCCTAAAAGGACCCTTATTCTATTTCTATATTCCTTTCCTTCTAGATCCGAGATCTAAATTATTACACAAAAATAGGAAATAGATCCATGGGTTCAATACCTTTTTATAGAACTCGTACTTCAGAGAAATATCAGATAGAGTCGACGGTTGTATTAAAAAGGAAATTCGCAAGTTTTTTTCAATTTTTTCTTCAGTTCATTTCAAAATACTTCAATTGGTACGCGCAAGAAATAGGCCAATTCGGCAGCTTTTTGTTCAATTTCTCGTGGAGTAAAATACTCATCAGTACGAGTCAAGGGAATGGCTCCTTGGCCTCTGATTTCCATATAAAGGACACGACGAGGATAAAGACCCTCTTTAACCTCCATTCTGATTGATTGTATATCTCTCATAAGTAAGCGAAGGAAGATGCGACGATTTATTCCAGGAAATCCCCAACGAAAAATACACACTATTCCTTCTTTTCTATCGAATCTGTCATAACCACTACCTACATTCCATGAAATTGTGCACCACAAATAGGAGCTAATGAATAGACCTGCGATCCCATAGAAAGACATCACGATCCCTTGTGGAAAAAAAAGAATTTGCTGAGATGGAAATACGGATATCAGATTCCTACCAAGATAACTGGAAGTTCCAACCACTAAGAATCCTAGTGAACCTAAAAAAAGGATACAGGCCCAGAAAAAATTACTTGTTTTTCGAGACCCCATTATAAGTTCTATCCATATATGTTCTGATCGCCAATTCATACTCTACTAGATCCAGTTGCATTCGATTGGAATTGAGAGAATAACCCAAATGAATTTTACTTTCTTGATCCCGAAGTAACTTTCATTAACTAGCACTATTCTGATGTAAACCGTTAGAAGTAATTTGTTAGATACATTGACTTTCCATTTAAATAAAATATTCGCCGATCCATTTTTAATTTAACCAGCTATACCTGCATATACATGCATTTATGCGGATATCATGTATCCGCATAAATGCATAATAGTTCTTTCATTTGTGTTCGTAAAGAGTCACATATCGTACCATATTACACTAAATAAATATCTGTATTATGATCCAGTGTTGAAATAAATTGATGAGATTTGGTCCCATCGGATCTAGACAATCTTATTTTTTTGGACATGAAGAGATAAAGAAGCCATTGCAATTGCCGGAAATACTAGGCCCACTAAAGGCACAAAAATAGAGGGTAAGTTGAGATCTGTCATAGAATGGGTGCCTCGATTTAATATTTCTATCTATTAGAAAGAAAAAGATATCTTATGATATGATAAGTATATCTATCCTAAGTATATATCATAAACTGTATTATATTTATAATATTATTTTATTATATTTATAATTTATTATATATAAAAAAAGTATTTAATAATTATATTTATATTANNNATATAAATATAATATAAATATATTATTTATTAATAATTTATTTAATTTAATAAAAAATATGAATATTTAGAAATGAATATTTAGAAATGAATATTTATAANNNNAGTAGTTAATAAGTAGTTAATAAGTGCAAGGAATGTAGAACTAAATAAAATAAGTGTACCTATTCATCTTTCTACACGAATATGTATGATAATTCGCTTTATTAATAAATTTAATTATTCTTTTCCCATCCTTATTTCTTTCTATCTTTCTAATCTAATAAGGAGTTTATTATGAAAATAAAAGATTTTATTAGGAGTTTGCGACTCTAACTAATTCGATCCATCCAACAAACGGGGATTCATAGTAAAAAATGGAGGTTATCGATAGATATAGAAATAACTTCTATTCTCTATTTTCTATTTATTTCTTTTTTATTTTGATTTCGATATTTTTTTTTATTGTCTATATTAATACGTAAGAAGGCCAGATAATTTTTTTTTATTTTCCCTAATTCTAATTCCTCGGAGGGATAAATTAACTTTTTTATCCTGTTGATAGAAGGTTCGTGATTACTAATCATGAATAGAAGTAGGATAAAAAAATAGATCTGGAGGAAAAACGAAAAAGTAATTACCCGAAACTTCTAACTCTTATTACAAGTAGAACTTATGTCATCAAAGAAAACACCATTCTTTTTCGTTTTTTTTTGATTACGATGAACTAAATACTTGTTCGCTACAAATAACTGAATTTAGTACTATACTTTATTCATTTTTTGAATTTGGATTCAAGGGAAAGAAACCGTGGAGCTGAAATAACTCACTCAGAACACCTTTTAAAGGATTACGTGGTACAATTGGGTCAAATAAGCCTTTATGGAATAAATACTCAGTCGCTTGTGAACCATCGGGTACTGTCTTATTCAATGTTTGTTCAATTACTCTTTTGCCCGCAAATGCAATGTAGGCATTAGGTTCAGCAACAATGACATCTCCCAACATACCAAAACTGGCTGTTACTCCACCGGTTGTAGGAGATGTAAGGATTGATACATAGAATAATTTTTTATTTGATTGATAATTATGTGAAGCGGAAGATATTTTAGCCATTTGCATCAAACTCAAACTTCCTTCTTGCATGCGCGCTCCTCCAGAAGCACACACAATAATGACAGGTAGAGATCGATTAGTAGCATACTCGATCAAACGGGTGATTTTCTCGCCTACTACAGATCCCATACTACCTCCCATGAACTTAAAATCCATAACTCCAATTGCTATGGGAATACCATTTAGTTGACCTATGCCTGTTTGAACAGCTTCAGTTAAACCTGTCTTTCTTTGATAAGAATCGATACGATCTCTATAGGGTTTCCCCTCTGAATGAAATTCAATGGGGTCCATAGAGACCATATCTTCATCCATAGGATCCCAAGTCCCCGGATCAATCGAAAGTTCGATTCTATCTGAACTGCTCATTTTCAAATGATATCCACACTGTTCACAAATATTCATTTTTGACCTAAAAAATTTTTTATAATTTAATCCATAACAATTTTCGCATTGAATCCATAAATGTCTGTATTTTTTTTTTCTACCGAAATCATTAGATCTTCTTCTTATATTGAAATCACTGCCATTTTTACTAGTTCTTATACCAGAACTCCCACTTTCACTACCGGTTCCATTTCCAGTACAAATGAAACTATAAATGTAACTGTCACTGTAATTGTCGGTACCACCCGAAATGGAACTATTAATACTGACTTCAAAACGAAGATAATTATCAATGCAACTATTAATGTGATTATTCCAACTAGATTGAGTATCATATATGTAATGATAATAGTTGTGATTGTTTCTCTTAGACCCATTATTTAAATAACTAGAAAGTTTTTTTTCTAGTTCACTCAGAAAAGAACTATCATTGTCAATCTCAAAAATCTGATTTTCAATATCAAAACATACAGAAAAACTGTCACCATTACTATCCCTAACTAAAAAAGTGT